GATTGTCTTCAATTGGCAGAATCTAAATGTGGTGTATAATAAAGAACTTCTAAAAAACTTCTTTTGATTATTTTGATGTATTGACTAGTAGGAAATAACATTGACAGCCTCTACTCGTGTCCTAGCTCGTCTGAGAGCTAGATTCGCTTCAATCACTTGTCTCTTACCCTCAGCTCTACTCAAGTTAGCTTCAGCTATTTTAAGAGTTTGTTGAGCTTCTTGCGGATCAATGTCAGTACTCATCTCCGCATCATTTCCTAAAATGGTGATCTCATTATTCCCTATTCTAGCAAAACCACCCATCAGAGCCACCGTTAACCATTGGTCGTTGAGGCGTATTCTCAAAAGACCTATATCTACAGCCGTGGCAATAGGGGCGTGGTTTGGTAATACACCAATTTGGCCACTATTTGTAGATAAAATGATTTCTTTCACTTCTGAATCCCAAATAATTCGATTAGGAGTCAGTACACAAAGATTTAAGGTCATTTCTTCAAATTGCTCTCCACTTCTAAGTTCATAGCTTTCGCGGTAGCTTCATCGATGTTACCCACCAAATAAAAAGCCTGCTCGGGCAGACCATCTAATTCTCCGGAAAGGATCAGTTGAAACCCCCTAATTGTTTCTGCAAGACCAACATATTTTCCTGGAGAACCAGTAAATACTTCTGCCACGAAGAAGGGTTGTGATAAGAAACGCTCAATTTTTCGTGCTCTTGCTACAGTTAAACGATCCTCCTCGGATAATTCATCCAACCCAAGAATAGCTATAATGTCCTGAAGTTCTTTGTAACGTTGTGAAGTTTGCTTAACTCTTTGCGCAGTTTCATAATGTTCCTCACCAACGATCCGAGGTTGTAACATAGTTGACGTTGAATCTAAAGGATCTACTGCTGGATAAATACCCTTGGCAGCTAATCCTCTTGATAGTACGGTAGTAGCATCTAAATGTGCAAATGTAGTGGCAGGAGCAGGGTCTGTCAAATCGTCCGCAGGTACATAAACTGCTTGGATCGAAGTTATAGATCCCTCTTTGGTAGAAGTAATTCTTTCTTGCAAAGAACCCATTTCTGTACTAAGGGTAGGTTGATAACCCACTGCAGAAGGCATTCTCCCTAATAATGCGGATACTTCTGATCCTGCTTGGACAAAACGAAAGATATTGTCGATGAATAGAAGCACATCTTGTTCATTAACATCCCGGAAATATTCTGCCATAGTTAGGGCAGTCAAACCAACTCTCATACGAGCTCCCGGCGGTTCATTCATTTGACCATAGACTAAAGCTACTTTTGATTCTGCAAGATTTTTTTCATTAATTACTCCGGATTCTTTCATTTCCATGTAAAGATCATTTCCTTCACGAGTACGTTCTCCTACTCCGCCAAATACGGATACGCCTCCATGAGCTTTGGCAATGTTGTTGATCAATTCCATGATGAGTACTGTTTTACCTACTCCAGCTCCCCCAAATAGTCCGATTTTTCCTCCACGGCGATAAGGAGCTAAAAGATCTACCACCTTAATACCTGTTTCAAAGATTGATAATTTCGTATCTAACTGTATAAAGGCGGGCGCAGATCTATGAATAGGAGATGTTGTGCGAGTATCTACAGGACCTAAATTATCAACAGGCTCTCCAAGAACGTTGAAGATTCGACCGAGAGTAGCTCCGCCGACTGGAACACTTAGAGGAGCTCCCGTGTCAATCACTTCCATTCCTCTCATCAGCCCATCTGTAGCACTCATAGCTACAGCTCTAACTCGATTATTTCCTAATAATTGTTGTACCTCGCAAGTCACATTAATTTGTTGACCGACAGTATCTCGACCCTTAACTACCAAAGCGTTATAAATATTAGGCATTTTGCCCGGGGGAAAAACGACATCCAGTACTGGGCCAATAATTTGAGCGATACGCCCTAGTTTTTTTTCTTCAAGTGTGGAAACCGCAGGGCTAGAAGTAGTAGGATTGATTCTCATAATTATAATAAAGTGAAATATGTCGAAATCCTTTTTGGAATAATACCAAATCGAAAATAAATGTCCGATAGCAAGTTGATCAGTTAATTCAATAAGAGATAAATGGGAGATAGCACTCGATTTAGTTGGTACCACCCAACCGAATCCGATTCAATCGTTTACTCATTCAATGAGTAAATTTTCAAGTTCAGCCAATCTTTTATTTTTTTTTTTCATATAGATTTCCGTCTTTATATTATACCCTTTCATAGATGAATTATGCTTATTTTCACATCTAGGATTTACATATACAACATATATTACTGTCAAGAGGGAATTTTTCTCAGTATTTAGATATTTAGATTCAAAATAAGAAAGGGATCAATTCAATTATAAACCCGCAAAACAAAGATTAGGATTGGGTTGGGTTGCGCTATATATATCAAAGAGTATACAATAATGATGTATTTGGTGAATCAAATACATGGTCTAATAACAAACCATTTTAACATAACATTTTAATGAGTTGATAATATTAA